GACACGCGAGAAATGATAATAAATCTCGTCGTTAGTCGTTCTACTAAGTATTCATGTGAAAAGCCTTATCTTAATAGTATTTAGACTTAAGAGTCTTTATCTTATAGTAAGAGTATAGGTATATTTATTTTCTTTTTCTAGTATACTAATAAGACTTATACTTTTCTGACTTATCTTATACTATACTTCACCTAGGCACTTATCATTCATTGGCGGGGGAGAACTTTTATGATAAAGAACAAAAATTCGGATAGAGAAGCAAAAGTTTTAGCTCAACATATATGTATGTCTGTCTTCAAAGCACGAAGAGTAATTGATCAGATTCGCGGACGTTCTTATGAGGAAACACTCATGATACTGGAACTAATGCCTTATTGGGCATCTTATCCAATTTTAAAATTAGTTTATTCTGCAGCAGCAAATGCTAGTCATAATATGGGTTTGAATGAAGCTGATTTATTTATTAGTAAAGCTGAAGTCAATAGAGGTGCTATTGTGAAAAAGTTAAGACCCCGGGCTCGAGGACGTAATTATCTGATAAAAAAAACCACTTGTCATATAAAGATTTTTTTAAAAGAAAAATATAAAATTTAGATTCCTATTTAGAAAAAAATGGATGGAAAAATAATAGAAAAATATGGGACAAAAAATAAATCCACTTGGTTTCAGACTTGGAATAACTCAAAGTCATCATTCTTTTTGGTTCGCAAAACCAAAGAATTTTTCCCTGGGTCTACAAGAAGATGAAAGAATACGGAATTGTATTAAGGACTATGTAAAAAAAAATAAGAAAATATCCTCGGGTTTAGAAGGAATTGTCCGTATAGGAATTAAAAAAAGAATAGATTTGATTCAAGTCATAATCTATATTGGATTTCCCAATTTATTAATAGAAGGACGAACACGGGGAGTCGAAGAATTACAGATGAATGTACAAAAAGAGTTTCATTCTGTAAATAGGAGACTCAACATTGCTATCACAAGAATTGAAAAGCCTTATGGACAACCTAATATTCTTGCAGAATATATAGCTTTACAATTAAAAAATAGAGTATCATTTCGAAAGGCAATGAAAAAAGCTATTGAATTAACTGAACAAACGGGTACAAAAGGAATTCAAGTGCAAATTGCAGGGCGTATCGACGGAAAAGAGATTGCACGTGTCGAATGGATCAGAGAAGGCAGGGTTCCTTTACAAACAATTCGCGCTAAAATTGATCACTGTTCCCATACAATTAGAACTATCTATGGAGTCTTAGGCATCAAAATTTGGATATTTGTAAACCAAGAATAAGAAAATAAGAATAATGGACCTTTTTTTATCTCGCCATTCTGCTCATCGATAGAAAAAATTTAGAAACTCTTTTCTTCTTTTTCTTAATCAAAGAAAAACGAACAATTATAATTATATAAGGTTGAATAAAAATTTGATTTATCCTTTATTTAAATTTAATTTAGATTTTAGTATAATTGCTATGCTCAGTGTGTGACTCGTTAATTTTTTTTTTAGAGTTGAGAATTTAGATTGAAAAAAAAAGGCTGACCCCACTATAAACTTAGTAATTATAAAAACTAAAGAAACTCAAAACTAATAACCAACTTATTGCTTCGTATTGTCGAGATCCCAAGAAACAGTCACTATATGACTGAATCAATTATATAGTTGTAGCAACTGAAATTCTTTTCATAAAAAAGAAATCTGATTATGAATTGTGAAAAAAAGGGATGTGGAAAAAAGGAAGGATGATAGAAAGAGAGAATAAAGATCTCAATGATATATGATTCCCATATGTATGGTTTATGAAGAATTACCCCATAAAAAAGGCAGTGTTATAAAGCATCAACATCAAATAAAAATACAAAATATACAATTACAATAGAATACAAAATATACAAATAAAAAATAGAAAGAAAATAGAAACATAGAAGAAAATATAAGAAATATAATAAAAAAAATGAAATTAAAATAATAATCTAAATAATCTAATCAATATGGATAATATAGTCAGTCTATTATGTATGTAATAAGATAGATAAAGAAATAATAAGATATCAAAGATAGAAAAATAGATAATAGAAATAATAAAAAATAGAGAATAATTGAATTGAGCTTCGGGTTAAAAAAAACTGAGGAGATTGACTCGAAAACAAATAACAGATTTTGTTGAGAGCTCCATTGCAGAGTTCAGGCCTAAGTATTAATAGAGAAGCTATGGGAACGATGGAACCTGTGATTACATAGGATTTTCTTGAAAACGAATCAATCCTAATGATTCATTGGGTAGGATGGCGGAATGAACCAAGAAAAAATGGATTTCTTCTAAATGGTCATGAATTGACCCTACAAATGAAGGAGGAAAGAGTCAATATTCGCCCGCGAAACCTTTCTTTATTTTTATTTAATTTAATAATTTTATTTCTTGGATGACTGTTGGCGTGATTCAATAGAGGTAAAGTAAAATACTTTAGAAATTTTGATAAAAGAAAGAAGCATTATATATACAACTACCTATGTAAAAAATTCAATATAAAAAAATTAGTATATTCTTTCTTAGAATGAAATACATAAATACATGTGTATATGTAATATTATTGAATCATTTCATTCGCGAGGAGCTGGATGAGAAGAAACTCTCATGTCCAGCTTTGCAGTAGAGATGGAATTCAGAAATAACCATCAACTATAACCCCAAAAGAACCAGATTTCGTAAACAACATAGAGGTAGAATGAAAGGGATATCTTGCCGAGGCAATCATATTTGTTTTGGCAGATACGCTCTTCAGGCACTTGAACCTGCTTGGATCACAGCTAGACAAATAGAAGCAGGGCGAAGAGCAATGACACGATATGCGCGTCGTGGTGGAAAGATATGGGTACGTATCTTTCCCGACAAACCTGTTACTGTAAGACCTACAGAAACACGTATGGGTTCGGGCAAGGGATCCCCCGAATATTGGGTATCTGTTGTTAAACCGGGCCGAATACTTTATGAAATGAGTGGAGTATCAGAAACTGTAGCCAAAACTGCTATGGAAATAGCTGCATGCAAAATGCCTATACGAACTCAATTTGTTATTTCAGGATAGGTAAACAAAAGTAAAAGAAGAAGGAGTATTGAGAATGAAAAAACAACCACGGATTTCTTTATCTCTGGACAGACAATATTTCTTTTTTCCATTATCCCTTGCATTGAAATAAGAGATTAAAATAAAAATGATATGATTCAACCTCAGACCCTTTTGAATGTAGCGGATAACAGTGGAGCTCAAGAATTGATGTGTATTCGAATCATAGGAACTGGCAATCACCGATATGCTCATATCGGCGATGTTATTGTTGCTGTAATCAAAGAAGCAGTGCCCAACATGCCTATAGAAAGATCAGAAATAATTAGAGCTGTGATTGTACGTACGTGTAAAGAACTCAAACGTGATAATGGCATGATAATACGATATGATGACAATGCAGCGGTTATCATTGATCAAGAAGGAAATCCAAAAGGAACTCGAATTTTTGGTGCGATTGCTCGAGAATTGCGACAATTGAATTTTACTAAAATAGTTTCATTAGCACCAGAAGTCTTATAGATGAAAAATAGGATATATCCTATACTATATCTATTCTATATCTATAATCTATCATATGGAATATTTATATTTATAATATTCAAATATCTGAAACAAATCCGATTAATAGAATAGATATAATAGATTGTGTCTCATGCATATACTTTAAATTTCTAATAATTTTTTATAATTTAAGAATTTCAAAAAAAAATTCAATAAAAAATAAAACAAAAAAGAAGCATGTTGATTATATCAAAATTAGGAGGCACCAATAACTATAGTTCGTCATGGGTAGGGACATTATTGCCGATATATTAACTTCTATAAGAAATGCTGACATAGATCAAAAGGGAAGAGTTCAAATAGTATCTACTAATATCACTAAAAACATTGTGAAAATACTTTTACGAGAAGGTTTTATTGAAAATGTTCGAAAACATCAAGAAAGTCAAAAAAAATTCTTGGTTTTAACCTTACGACATAGAAAGACTAGGAAAGGGAATAAAATAATTTTAAAGCGTATCAGCCGACCCGGTCTACGAATCTATTCCAACTATCAACGAATTCCTAAGATTTTAGGCGGAATGGGAATTGTAATTCTTTCTACTTCTCGAGGTATAATGACAGATCGAGAAGCTCGACTAGAAAAAATTGGAGGAGAAATTTTGTGTTATATATGGTGATTTTCCTGAGTACCCTAATTTTCTCTCGAACTTACTATTTGTAAAATAGAGAGGAGAAGTGAATTATAGAACTCTTCCTCTATTAGTTGATACTTAAAGGGGGTTCCCTGGAATGAAAGAACAAAAATTAATTCATGAGGGTTTAATTACTGAATCACTTCCCAACGGTATGTTCCGAGTTCAGTTAGATAATGAAGATCTAATTCTAGGTTATATTTCAGGAAGAATCCGGCGCAGTTTTATACGTATACTACCCGGAGATAGAGTAAAAATTGAAATGAGTCGTTATGATTCAACCAGGGGACGTATAATTTATAGACTTCGCAAAAAAGATTCGAACGATTAGATCATTCTTTTAAACATCCTTTTCATAGGGATATAATTCGAAAGTTCAAAAATGCAATAAACTGATTTTTTTTTCAAAAAAAAATAGATTCAGAATGAAAGTAAGGAATGATAAATATGAAAATAAGGGCTTCTGTTCGTAAAATTTGTGAAAAATGTCGCTTGATTCGTAGGCGGGGGCGAATTAGAGTCATTTGTTCCAATCCGAGACATAAACAGAGACAGGGGTAATCCTTCTCAAGTTTTAAATCAAGAACTTTTTAAAAGAAAAACTCATGTACATGTAACATGTACATGTAAAAAGAAAGAAAAAAGAATTTGTTTTCATATGAAATAGATATTCCTTTATCTGTATCTTTATGTAGATTTCTGATTCTTCTTTCTTTTTATTTTATTCTTATGAATATGATCTAATAAAATATGACAAAACCTATAGCAAAAATTGGTTTACGTAAGAATGCACGTATTGGTTCAAATAAGAGTGAACGTAGAATACCAAAAGGAGTTATTCATGTTCAAGCGAGTTTCAACAATACTATTGTAACTGTTACAGACGTACGAGGTCGGGTGGTTTCTTGGGCTTCCGCAGGTACTTCTGGATTCAGAGGTACAAGAAAGGGAACACCCTATGCTGCTCAAGCCGCAGCATTTAATGCTATTCGTACATTAGTTGATCAGGGTATGCAACGAGCAGAAGTTATGATAAAGGGTCCCGGTCTCGGAAGAGATGCGGCATTACGAGCCATTCGTAGAAATGGGATGCTATTAAGTTTCGTACGTGATGTAACACCCATGCCGCATAATGGATGTCGCCCCCCTAAAAAAAGACGTGTGTAGAAATAAGAATTCAAGAGATTCCAAGAGAAATAAATGATTCAATGATCTGATCCAATAATCATAAATAAAAGAAAAATAAGAGTATGGTTCGAGAAGAAGTAGCAGGATCCACTCGAACACTACAGTGGAAATGTGTTGAATCAAGAGTAGACAGCAAGCGTCTTTATTATGGTCGTTTCGTTTTGTCCCCGCTTATGAAAGGTCAAGCCGATACCATAGGTATTGCCATGCGAAGGGCTTTACTTGGAGAAATAGAAGGAACATGTATCACACGTGCAACATCTGAAAATGTGCTGCATGAATATTCTACAATAGCAGGTATTGAAGAATCAGTACATGAGATTTTAATAAATTTGAAAGAGATTGTATTGAGAAGTAATCTCTATGGAGTTAGGGACGCATCCATTTGCGTCAGGGGTCCAAAATACATAACAGCTCAAGATATCATCTCACCACCTTCTGTAAAAATAGTTGATACGACACAGCATATAGCTAACCTGACAGAACCAATTGATTTGTGTATTAAATTACAAATCAAGAGAGATCGCGGATATCGTATGAAATCCACAAACGACTCTCACGATGGAAGTTATCCTATGGATATTGTATCTATGCCTGTTCGAAATGCGAATCATAGTATTCATTCTTATGGGAATGGGGATGAAAAACAAGAGATACTCTTTCTAGAAATATGGACGAATGGAAGTTTAACTCCTAAAGAAGCACTTTATGAGGCTTCTCGTAATTTGATTGATTTATTGATTCCTTTTCTACATGCAGAGGAAGAGGACATGAATTTCGAGGAAAATGAAAACAGATGGAATCTGCCCCTTTTTTCCTTTCAAGACAGATTCACTAATCTCAAGAAAAACAAAAAAGGAATTCCATTGACGTGTATTTTTATTGACCAATCAGAATTGTCTTCCAGGACCTATAATTGTCTCAAAAGGTCCAATATACATACATTATTGGACCTTTTGAGTCACAGTCAAGAAGATCTTATGAAAATGAAATATTTTCGAATAGAAGATGTAAAACAGATATTGGGCACTCTACAGAAGCATTTTGCAATCAATTTACCTAATAAAAAGTTTTCATTTTAAATCCATTGGAATTTTTTCTTTTTTTAGTTTTTAGAAATAAATAAAGAATAGAATAAGTTTTTAATCTCCGACACGGTCCATATATTTGCAGAATAGATCATAATAAGATTGATGTATCTAGGGAAGATCCAGAAGGGGATCTTCCTTAGATACCTATGTCGTGGTATTTCACGGTTTAATCAATTTGAAAAAGACCTAAAGTTAGGGATTTCTCAATAGGTAAAGTTGCTCCAATACCTAACCAAAGAGCTACTGCGGTACCGATCAAAAAGACTGTTGTAGCTACTGGACGACGAAATGGATTTTGGAATTTATTGACATTCTCTAAAAAAGGTACTGTCAATAATCCTATTGGTACTGAAACCATTAAAAGAACACCCAATAACTTATTGGGTACTGTGCGAAGTATTTGAAATACGGGAAAGAAGTACCATTCGGGTAATATTTCCAACGGAGTTGCAAACGGATCCGCTGGTTCACCGATCATTGACGGCTCTAGAACTGCTAAACCCACAGTACATGCAATAGTGCCTAGAATTACTACTGGAAAAATATATAAAAGATCATTGGGCCATGCAGGTTCTCCATAATAATTATGTCCCATCCCTTTAGCCAATTTAGCTCTTAATACAGGATCATTCAAATCAGGTTTCTTTGTTATTTGGATAGGTGAATTCTTGTGGATCCATCCCCCAAAGGAACCGGACATGATAATTTTTTATCATCCGGCTCGAGCAAGAATCAAAAGAATCACAGAAATAGATCCATAGAACATAAATAGGTCCATAGAAGATCTATATTTCATATATATCTACATATATAATGTAGAATGACTCTATGTAAGAAAAGATTTATAAAATTCCATTTCCCCGAGTTTCAACGATTCATTATTAATTGCAAAGAATTCAGTTCTGGCAACAAGGAAATGCTCAATATCCAAGTAGGCTTACAAATTTGATCATGATCAAGTGCTTTTTGGATTGTCTCATGTCTTTTGGTTGGTATTTATCCCCACAACATCTCGATTGTATTACATACAAAAATACAAAATTTTTACTTGTTACTAATAAAGTCTAGCCCCTGTTCTTCTTTAGATCCCCTATTTAACTCCAATAGTATCATAGATTCAGGGTCGATGCAGAGGAAATGAATGCATCTACATACTATAAAAAATTTACTAAGATTACTATCAAATTAATACGAAATATTAATACTATAAATTAATTATAAGAAAATTACTAAAAAAAAAAAAGAAAAATCAAAAAAAAAGTGGAATAAATAGAACATTGGATCATTCTATTCTATTCTATTCTAGGGATCTTACGGAGCCTGTTCATGCATGACATGATTCGGGTATGATCATAGAAAATATTCTCCTTAAGTGAACCGGCCTATCCTATGCTACATATAAGGGACTGACGTGATGGTTGGATGCGGAGACACGTTAGGTTGTGAATTCCAACGTGGCGGATAAAATCATATATCTGCATGGACCAATCAATAGTTCAAGTCACACACTCCCATAATCCATCCTCTTTTAGAAAAATATACTTCAACTATTTGATTCGTATCAAATAAACAATACTTCAGAGTTGAATAGAAGTATCCAAATAACATGCCTTATTTTTAAATAATCCATATTTGTAGCAATGAAAGACTCTCGTTCCTCCCCGATATGATAAATTACAAAGATCTATGATCTGCCTTCTCTATAAAGGACCCGAAATACCTTGCTTACGTATCATTGGAAAGTGCATTAACATAAATACGGCAGTAAGAAGAGGCAATACAAAAGTATGTAAACTATAAAAACGAGTCAAAGTAGACTGGCCCACACTAGCACTTCCACGTAATAATTCTACCAAGGGTGATCCTATTATAGGAATAGCTTCAGGCACGCCTGTTACAATTTTTACTGCCCAATAGCCAATTTGGTCCCGAGGTAAGGAATAACCAGTTACGCCAAAAGATGCGGTCAATACAGCGAGAACCACCCCTGTAACCCAAGTTAATTCGCGGGGTTTTTTAAAACCACCTGTAAGATACACACGAAATACGTGCAAGATCATCATTAGAACCATCATACTTGCTGACCATCGATGAACTGATCGAATTAACCAACCGAAGTTGACCTCAGTCATTATGTATTGAACAGAGGAAAAAGCCTCTGTAACAGTTGGACGATAGTAAAAGGTCATAGCAAAACCCGTAGCTACTTGTACTAAAAAACAAGTAAGCGTAACCCCCCCTAGACAATAAAATATGTTGACATGAGGAGGAACATATTTACTAGTTATATCATCTGCAATCGCTTGAATCTCGAGACGTTCCTCGAACCAATCATATACTTTATTGAGATAGGTAACCCAAGAAAGACTCCCCCTCTGAGAGCCGTATATGAGAATTTCATCTCGTACGGCTCAAACCGAAACACACAAATACTGGGTTCAACGGATATGGAATAGAGAGTTTCAAACTTCTTGTGGCTTAGCCGCTTGACTCGATTTGACCCAAAGATACCAAGTAAGAAAAATCCGGAATCTTTTCTTTGTGATGATAATGCTAAGAAATAAAATCTCAAGTTGGCTCATCCATCTTTCTTTATGTTAATCGTGACAGGCCTCTTGAATCTTCTCTTCCCTATCTTTTTTTTTGTTTGATAGGAATTCTCTTGTTGAGACCCTATGAATCAATTGAAACCTCAGATTCATACTAGAACCACGATGATTTAAGAAAGTCAAAACTAAACTCAAAGGTTTTCTGAGTAAAAACCATTTGATCATCACTTCTTCAATGAATGTAATAACTCAACAAAATATAGAGAAAGAGGTTTATTTTGGTCAAAAGAAGTATGAAAGAAAAATTGTTTTATTTATAAAAGACCTATTTCCATTTTTTTTTTAATCCGGTTGCGAGGTCTGAATAATAGGTATGAATCATAGTTCAAATATTTCTTTTCTTGATCTATTCTATATAGTCCGTGCTTCAGAGACTATAATAAATATCTGACGAGGTAGAATCATCTTGATAGAGATGACAGGTCCATTCTCTGTATTATCAATAGGATCAATTATAACAAGTCACACGCTCATATTCCGGAAATGAAATATCGAAACAAATAAATTTCACGATCGAACTACCAGAATGAAATCCAAGTCTTAGGTAATATTAAGTTGAAGTATTAAGTATTTTAAGCATTAAGTAAATATGAGTAAAATACTATTTTTTGATTGAAAAACTAGGACTTCCTAGTTTTTATGAACTAATTCATTGAAATTCCATCCAGTAAAACAGATGAATTATAAATTTCTAAAATAATAGATAGAAATATTGCAAATAGAGCCATTGCAACTCCCATAAGTGGTGTAGTCCCCCACCCTGGAGCTACTTTTCCATATTCCGAATTCAATGGTTTCAATAAACTCCCTACGCCAGTTCGTCTTGGCCCAGATCTAGAACTACTCTCAACGGTTTTTGTAGCCATAAATCCTCTTTCATCATGGGTTGAAATCTGTTGACTTTGTATACCATTCCGTTGTAGTTGTAAATAAACGACATTATCGTGATCCTTTGTGATCTTGAAATTATCGAAAAAATGGAAACAGCAACCCTAGTCGCCATCTCCATATCCGGGTTACTTGTAAGCTTTACTGGGTATGCCTTATATACCGCTTTTGGGCAACCCTCTCAAAAATTAAGAGATCCCTTCGAAGAACATGGGGACTAGTTGAAGTAATGAGCCCCCTATTCATATTGGGGCTCATTACTTCAATGGAAATAATGAAAAATCATTTCATTTTTTTAGTTGGAACTTTAGGTGGTTCTCGAAAAAAGATAGCGAAAAAAATTATCCCTAAAGTTGAAACTAAGAGGAATGTATAAACCAATGCTTCCATAGATTTGATCGTGGTTTACAATTATAGCTTCCACACCTATTCATTTTGGATCATTTACTAAATAAATTCTAAATTGAGATTTACAATTTACTATTACTAACTATTACATTACTAACTATTACTATTATGACTATATATATAGTCATATCTTATTAATTCTATTTCTTCTATATTTATATTGTATTATTCTTATTCTATTTCTAATTATATATATATATATTATTCTAATATTTATATATTATTTTTATATAATATTATATTATTCTAATAGTCTAATAGTCTAATAAAATATATTATATCTATTTTATATCTATTTATACATAAAAATAATAAAAATATAGAAATAAAATAGAAAATAAATAGATATTTATCTAATTTATATATTAGTATTGGTATATTAGATTAATAATTAGATTATTATATTAAGAAATATTGAATATGAAATGAAATAGATAATAGATTCAATTAATATAGAAAAGAGAAATTCTAGCTTAATTATAGAAATTAACAAATTATAAATACTAAATAGCTAAATATTATATATTATATATAAATATAATAGAAAAATATAATAGAAATCTAAATTTATATACTCTAAATACCAGAATAAAATAAAAAAAAATAGAGGCAAAAGATGGCAAAGGAATTTTGTATCAGACTACTTGTTTCCTTGTAGTTGGATCTCCAAGTTTTTGGAATGCTCCAAATTCCACTTGAGCATCCAAATCTGGATCAATACCGGCAAAAACATCTCTGAACAAGGTTCTGGCGCCGTGCCAAATGTGTCCGAAAAAGAAGAGCAAAGCAAACGTAGCATGCCCAAAAGTGAACCAACCCCTTGGACTGCTACGAAAAACACCATCGGATTTCAAAGTAGCCCGGTCTAATTCAAAAATTTCACCTAATTGGGCACGTCTAGCATATTTTTTTACAGTAGCAGGATCACTATAAATGACTCCATTGAGTTCGCCACCATAGAATTCAACAGTTACCCCTACTTGTTCAACACTATACTTGGATTCTGCCCTTCTAAAAGGAACATCGGCCCTCACAATTCCGTCTCCATCTACCAAAACTACCGGAAATGTTTCAAAAAAGGTAGGCATACGACGTACAAAGAGTTCGCGCCCTTCTTTATCTCTAAATATGGGGTGCCCTAACCACCCAACAGCTATTCCATCCCCGTTATCCATTGAGCCTGCTCTGAATAATCCTCCTTTCGCCGGATTATTACCAATGTAATCGTAAAAAGCTAATTTTTCGGGAATTTTAGACCAAGCTTCCGACAAGCTCAGATTTTCGGCTAGTCCGGCCCCAACTCTTCTATATATTTCTTGCTGGAAGTACCCCTGATCCCACTGATAACGAGTGGGGCCAAATAATTCGATTGGGGTAGTTGCTGAACCATACCACATAGTTCCAGCAACAATGAAAGCTGCAAAAAAAACAGCAGCAATACTACTGGAAAGCACAGTTTCAATATTACCCATGCGTAATCCTTTGTATAGACGTTGAGGCGGACGGACACTAAGATGAAATAGACCCGCTAATATACCCAATGTACCCGCTGCAATATGATGAGAAGCTATTCCCCCCGGAACAAAAGGATCAAAACCTTCCGCACCCCACGCTGGATTTACAGATTGTACTTTTCCGGTTAGTCCATAAGGATCAGACACCCATATTCCAGGACCATATAAGCCTGTTACATGAAATGCACCAAAGCCAAAGCAAGCGACTCCTGAAAGAAATAAATGAATTCCAAAGATCTTGGGCAAATCTAAAGAAGGTTTTCCCGTACGTTCATCACAGAATATTTCTAGGTCCCAATACACCCAATGCCAGATAGCTGCCAAGAAGCACAAGCCAGAAAACAAAATATGTGCCCCTGCCACGCCTTCATAACTCCAAATGCCCGGATTCGTTATAGTTCCTCCCGAGATACTCCAACCTCCCCACGAATTGGTTATTCCTAAACGAGTCATGAAGGGTATAACGAACATACCTTGTCTCCACATTGGATCAAGAACAGGGTCAGAGGGATCAAAAACTGCTAATTCATATAGAGTCATCGAGCCGGCCCAACCAGAAACTAGAGCTGTATGCATTATATGTACAGAAAGTAATCGACCGGGATCATTCAATACAACAGTATGAACACGATACCAAGGCAAACCCATGTAAATACCCCTTTCTGAAAAAGAAATAGACATTATGTAACTTTATCGCATTGGAAAAGACTAGACCGTGTATTTCACCTGTTCGGTAGATTTTGTATAGGAAAAGATTTATATTTATTTGTATTCCCTTCTTTTATTTTTAATGAAATAGAAAGAGAAGGGAACAATTCTCTTTATTTCTATTTAGAAGAACAAAGAGAAACAGATCTTATTCTATACTCGATAAGTACCAATACGCAATGGGAGGATTTTGAGGGAAAAAGAATGCATAGATACTTTTTATAATTCGAAATCATTCGAACAATCGGCTGATCTGATCGATTCCGTTCGTTACAATTTTTCTTTATTCATTCTGTCTTCCTCTATGAACCTTCCAGTCCTATATTCCTATCCAGTCCTATATTCCTATATATAAAGTATATATCTATATACTAATAATATTCTAAATTAGAATCTATAAATATATACTCTAAATACTCTAATTTTATCTAGATAATAATCTATATATCTAATAATATTAAGTTCTATTTTCTATAATATATAATATATAGAATAGAAAATTCTAATATAGAAATAGAAAAGAAAGAGAAAAAATGATGAAGACAATAAAACCCATTGTTACGTTTCCATATTAAAGTAAAGTATAGTACTTCATTTTTTTTATCTTAATGCCCATTGGTGTTCCAAAAGTACCTTTTCGGAATCCTGGAGAGGAAGATGCAGCTTGGGTTGACGTATAGTGCGACTTGTCAGACATATGGATCATATGGTATTTCCCCGTTATCTCCCCCGATCGAGTATTCTCTATTTCGCCCAATCCAATAAATAGATATTCAATCTTGTATTGATTGAACAATCAATAATTTGGAGCGTGAAGCACAAAAATTCCTATTGGGGATGAATATTATCAATTCAAATAATTGATGGTTTACTTGGACTGATAAAGTATCCAGGCTCCGTTCAGAGAATACCAAATTGGAAATGGTAAGAGTAAAAGTAATAGAATGGGAGTGTAAATGTAGTAATATAAATAAGAAATATTAAATAGAAATAGAAAAAAAATATAAAAAATATAATAATATTAGATAATTAAATATTAAATATTAAATAAAGAATATAAAAATAAAATATAAATTTAATTAAAGTATTAATAAATTATGAAATTCATTAATAATTAAATAGAATATATTAAATAGAATATAATAGAACTTACTATAATAGACTATAATAGAATATTCTAATAGAATCTATTATGTAGAATATATGATGGTAGAATATATGATGATTGCACGATTACCACTTGTATCATAGACTATTCATATACTTACTATAGGGATAATATAAAACTGCCTACCAATAGAGTAGTATTATTAATACATCGAATATTTTGGGGAAAGTTATGAAACAATTGAAAAAAAAAAGAAGTGGTACTGGAATCATTTGACCTATATGCGCAAATGGAATTCGGGCAAATCTTCCCCCGGAGTAGAACAAGAACCTAAAAGAATTGAAAGGGTCCATTCAGGAACAAGAAAATTACATCGTAATTTGAATTTCGATGAAACAATACATCAATGAGAAGTTAGTTCAATAAGTTCATAAAATTCTTTTTTCTATTCTACATTATAGAATATAGGGAAGGAGGGCAAAACTCATGTTAAAAAAAAAAAGAAATAGGACTGGAATCAATACATTGATTTTTTTTTCGCAATTCTTTCGAACCGTATGCATCCAAAGGTGCACGTACGGTTCCTCAGGGATACAATTTTTCCCTAATCAACCGACTTCATCGAGAAAGATTACTTTTTTTAGGACAAGAGGTTGATAGCGAGATCTCGAATCAACTTGTTGGTCTCATGGTATACCTCAGCATAGAGGATGATACTAGGGATCTTTATTTGTTTATAAATTCTCCAGGCGGATGGGTAATACCAGGAATAGCCATTTATGATACTATGCAATTTGTGTCACCGGATGTACATACAGTATGTATGGGATTAGCCGCTTCAATGGGATCTTTCATTCTGGTTGGAGGAGAAATTACCAAACGTCTAGCATTCCCTCACGCTTGGCGCCAATGAGTTTTTTTTATTTGAGAAAAAAATACTATGCCTTCGCTGTATCGAATATGAATCAAATAAAGAATAAGTAATAATAGCATGGCACTTCGAGTTCGATATGAACAAACCATTAGTGTTTTTTTCTAACATGAGATTTTGTATCGAGATAGTAGTATGAAAGAAGGGTTATTCCCAAGTTGATTTTATGTGTCAAGCAAGAGTCAATTTCAGCGTCACAAACCATTATTCTTCCACACCAGAAGTATCTTTCTTATTTTTATGTTATGATAAGAAAGAGTCAAAAAAATGGAAAAAATAAATTTCTCCTTCTTGGATCATATCAAAAAGAAACTTTGGGATTGCTAAACCACAGACGAGATAAATAGATAAACATATAAAGCAACAGAACCATCATAGTATCTTTTTTACTACTACGAAAGGAAGGGTGGTAAATGGATCATTTAACGATTTGGATCGGATGGGTTCTTTTTCTTCTTTTCGATAGAATTTCTTCTATCGAAAAAATAAATTCCATTGCAGAGCCGTATGCAATGTACAAAAGATGCCCGTACGGTTGTTTAATTCTATTTTTTATTGTTATTTTGATTATCCCTTACTTTAACACAATCGTGCGATATATAGATAGAAGAACCATTCATGATGTTATATCAATATCATCAGGGTTATGATTCACCAACCTGCTAGTTCTTTTTACGAGGCACAAGCAGGGGATTTTATTCTGGAAGCAGAAGAACTATTGAAGCTTCGCGAAACTCTCACAAAAGTTTATGTACAAAGAACGGGCAACCCTTTATGGGTTATATCCGAAGATATGGAAAGGGATGTTTTTATGTCAGCAACAGAAGCCCAAGCTTATGGCATCGTTGATCTTGTAGCGATCGAAAATGAAAATACTAGGGATTCCATATAAATATAAGAATTCCGTTTCAAAATTTGAAATTTCCGTGTGAATAGAAATCATTCATAATCATCAACCATCAGGTTAAGATCGATCTAAGCCAACCCGCTCTATTCTATCTAGAATGAGATTCTATAGACACGCCATGCCAACCATTAAACAACTTATTAGAAACGCAAGACAGCCAATAAGAAATGTCACGAAATCTCCCGCTCTTCGAGGATGTCCTCAGCGTCGAGGAACATGTACTAGGGTGTATGTGCGACTCGTTCAGTTCAGATCATGATGAGTTTGAAGAAATGCAAAAGTATCAACGACCACTATCAATGAATTAGGATAGATAGAGTAGAAGACGGCCATTTAATTTACTAGTATCTAAAAATGAAGATCTATCATCTACCTAATTATGTTATGAATTTATGGTTTCTATTGGTGCAAATCCAATCACTCCGTTTGAGATGAGAAGGAATTCTCCATTGGTAACAAATAGTTATTCATTAAGCGGAGGAAAAAGGTTATGCTCCTATTCCTTTTCTTGAAAAAACGGACTAACAAGGTCAGCTACCTAGCCAACTTTCAGAATTAAATGCCGTCACTGTATGGATAGCTTTTTTTGTGAAAAGGACTATTACTTTCTAATTAGAATTGAAAAAAGAATTCTAATTGAAAAATGGATGGGTAGAGCCAAAGAGTGTGAACTATACAAGTTCACAATAAAATTTGATGAAATGAAAGAAGAGGCTCCGGTGTATAGAGAGGACCTCACCGTTTCAGAAGTTGCCATAGAAACGAGGAAACCCACTATTCTTTTTTATTTAGTAGCAGTCGAATTTCTTATTTACAGGCGAGATACCTTGAAGAAAGAAAAAATCGTGGTCGGGAAGGTCATAGTCGCAAAAGCCATTGGAATTTATATTTTATATATTGGAAGAATCCGCTTTGTTATTAATTGACCGGAAGAAAAGGATGACTGAAAGAAGAGAAATCAATTAGTTATTCAAGAAAGTTTCATTTGATTCAATGACCAGAGTTAAACGAGGATATACAGCTCGGAGACGTCGAAAAAAGATTCGTTTATTTGCATCAACCTTTATAGGGGCTCATTCAAGACTTACTCGAACGACTATTCAACAAAGAATGAGAGCTTTGGTTTCCTCTCATCGAGATAGGAGCAGGAAAAAGAGAGATTTTCGTCGTTTGTGGATCACTCGGATAAATGCGGTAACTCGTGAGGATAGGCTATTCTATAGTTATAGCCTATTCATCAACAATCTGTACAAGAGACAATTGCTTCTGAATCGTAAAATACTTGCGCAAATAGCCCTATCAAATAAGAATTGTTTTGATATTATTTCAAATAAAATCATCAATCAAAAATAAAAAAAAATACAAATCAAATAAAGGAATAAAAGAATCTTAATAGAATCTATTATACATGAAACAAGAATGATTGAAAAAGGATTTCCCGGAGAAAGGACTCCGGGAAGATAGAATAAAAAGAAATTAAGATTTGAGTAGTAAGAATAAACGAACATTTTTCAAGAAAAAAAGATTTCTTCCCCATTTTTCCTTTTTTATAATACAAGAATCAAATCTGGATTCTAGTTTTTTCGAGCAAAAATTAATATAAGCTTGAGTCCTCAATTGGAGTTTTGAGGAGTATATTTATTTATTTTTGGTTCTAGGAATTTTTGGTTCTAGGACCAGTAGTTCTAGGGATCGATTCCACTCTCTCCAATTGTTTCTCATTATTACGAAAAGGTAACAAAGATAAAATACGAGCTTGTTTTATAGCAATAGTAATTAATCGTTGTTGTTTCAAGGTCAACCTATTCGTCCGTCTAGATAAGATTTTTCCTTGTTCACTAAGAAATCGACTAATTAAACTCATGTTTCTATAATCGATTCGATCCCCCGATCCAATTGGGGGTAAACGCCTACGAAAAGATCGCTTGGATTTACGAAAAGGTTGTTTGGATTTATCCATGGTTTGCTTATTCCTTGTTTGTTTATTCCTTCTATTTCTATATAAAAGAATCTATAAAATAGAATTCTCTTTTTTTTCTTATTTATTTAAGATTCGACCAAAATAGGATTTGGTTTGTATTATATATGTTAAGATGTAAAGTTATGTTAAGATGTAAAGTTCTTACTCTTCCCGCTACTTGGAAAAATCACACACACATTCCGTTCCACCTATTTCTTTATTTCCCCATGAATCGTATACTTTTGACAATAGCGACAAAATTTTCTAAATTCTAGTCGATTGGGTGTATTGTGTCGATTCTTTTGAGTAATATATCTAGAAATGCCCGGCGATTCTTTATTGACACCCTTTCGAACACAACAGGTACATTCCAAAATCACTATAATTCTGATATCTTTACCCTTGGCCATGAACCTCCTTTTCATTTTGGATCGACTTCACTTTAGAACTCTCTTCATTTTCTTTTTGATCCGAACCAAATAAAAAAAAATCTAGATTCTATATCTAGACTATATTAATAAAAGTTACTAACTAGAAATGAAATTTGTAAATATTTTCTTTTTCAAATTATTAAAATTATTAGAATTCGAATAACTTCGGAGTACTATAATTTAAAATAGAATTACTATGAATAACTAGAACTATAAAGAAAAAGAGTCATATTCATTAATAGAAGAATATTAAGAATATCGTAATAATTAATTAATACAATTTTTTCTAACTATGAATTATTCCTATCCTAATCTCAGTATTTTATTCTTTCTATGTTAAAATTTAGTCGCCCCTAGACTGGATCCACATTTCCATTTCTTTTCCAAAAAATCCTATCGTAGATTCACTGTATTTTGACTGAGGTTCGATACACTCTTTCTCTTTCTTTTTTTTTAGGATAGGAAAGCAAAAGGAAGCGAAATTGGAGCCATGTTACGTAGAATTGTATCTCAAATCTTCTTCATTTCTTCACAGATCAATACAAGAATTCAATCAGGATGAAAAAAAGGGGAATGACAAGGCATCCGGAAATAAACGATTAATTTCTATCAATAGACCTGCTAAAGACCCAAACCATAGAGTGGTTAGCACAGGTGCCGTTGAGAGATATGTTTTTATATCTCGCATTGAAAATCCTCCTTCTTCTTTTATTTTCTATTTTTTTCTTATTTATTTTAATTCTTTATTTGTATTGTATATTGTAATACATATATAGTCCTAGTTCGATATTCTAATACATAGATCATAGATAACCCGATATTTTATTTCAAGATCATTTGTTTTTGCTTGAAATAAAATTAGAATTAGGAATTACTAACTAAAATGCATATGTAGAATGACCCAGCAGATTCAATTTTTCAGCTCCCTAAAAAAATGACAAGAACATTTTCTACCTATATAGATAGGTAGAGCAAAAAAGAAGGATGTGGAAAACAAGACATGTATTTTATACAATGACACTATACAACAATTTTTAAAAGGGATGTAGCGCAGCTTGGTAGCGCGTTTGTTTTGGGTACAAAATGTCACAGGTTCAAATCCTGTCATCCCTACCTATTCTTTCTCCTATGGACAGTTACGAGGGATTCATTGAGTAAGATCGGGAAATTTTGGACATAATCTTCCATTTGTACATACTATATGTACATGTACGCAAGACCCCTCAGGGGTAAAAAAATCCTTTTCTTTACACTTTACAATCGTATCTACTGTTATAGGATATAAGAAAGCGCTCTTAGTTCAGTTCGGTAGAACGCGGGTCTCCAAAACCCGATGTCGTAGGTTCAAATCCTACAGAGCGTGATTCCGTTTATGTTATGTCGAATTACAATGAAATAACTTAACAAAACAAAGTCTAATTGCAACTTAAATTTGACCTCCTCCTTGTAGGAGGTCAATCAAAAAAAGAAATGTTACTCAATCAAAGGTCCAACTGATCACCGCGCCTGTATTGTAAATATGCAGTTACAAATAATCCTGTTAAAGTAATAGGAATTAGACCTAAGACGATTCCAAATAGAAAAACTTCAATCATTTCGATTTGTTTTAGGGAATAAAAAGATAGGTAAGATCTATCCCTAAATATTAATCTGAATTATCCGTGAATCTCAATGACCGGGAATTTGCAATTGAGAACCATAGAATAAATGAAATAAAATATTCTGGGAGGCTTTGATTTTGATTTTTGTAAATTGTTTATTGAATTTCATTCATTTCAAATAAGTCGTATCTTGTTCAAACCAATAAATATAGCTGGGGTTATAGTTGAAGCAGCCAGTAAAAAACCAAAATAACTAGTTAGAATAGGCATGAAAGAGCTAAATTAGATATGTTCTTTTAATACATATATGAATAAAACATTTACCTAAGTCTCAATCCAGATATGACGGTAATAAAAACTAATTTAAAGAATTCGTTTAGTTTCAATTGAA